TAGAATTTTCTGAAAGGTAACTATCTCAGTTTCATATCATATAGAAATTTATATAGAATTTTTGAAAAAGACTTTCGAAAGGAAAGACTTACTATCTTTGGGATCTGATCCTACACCGCTGCTCAATATCTTAGTGGATCGACTCTATTACATAAGTGGATTCCTAACATTTGTCTCACATCATGACATAAGTAAGCAGTTATTTTTGTATCGGCGCAAAACCTTACTAATTGATCTTTACGGTGCTTACTCTATCAATTAGATCCTTTACCCATAGAATAAAACAGCTAGGCATATCTATTTCTTCATATTTCAACTTCTATGAAGTTTCTTTCTTTTCTACAGCTGATAAAAATCGTTGTTTTAGACAATGCATATGTAGAAAGCCCCTTTTCTAGTATTTACTAGTGAATTTGATCTTTATTTACTTTTTATTTCTATAGTGGAGATAGTCGCACGTAATGACAGATCACGGCCATATTATTAAAAGCTTGTGGTAAGAATGGGTTTCGTTCGAGCGCTCGAAAATAATATTCCAAAGCTTTCGTGTGTTCTCCGTTACTTGTGTGGATAAGTCCTATGTTATAGAGTATATAACTTCGGTCATAGGGATCAATTTCTAGTCGCATAGCTTCATAATAATTCTGTAAAGCTTCCGCATAATTCCCTTCGGATTGAGCTGACATCCGTTACGGTCGTCATTCAATTCACAGAATCTCCGTTACAGAACCGTACATGAGATTTTCATCTCATACGGCTCCTCCCTTATGTGCATAATGATAAAATGATAAAGAAGATGAAAATCTTCTCATTATGAACTAAGTAGGGCTAGTGTTTTTACAAGAAATCTCTAGCCAACCTTCCTGCAAGAGATCTTTTCTTAACATCAAACGTATTGTTACTAGAGAGAAAAGATAACTCCAACAATTTCTTTGTTCTCAACGCTTCCCAATGTCCAGGAATTAGTCACTTCAACAGCCTTCGATGGTTATACGGGTATCCAAAATACAAACGAGATGGATGTTTGTTGTCCCAACCATTCTTTTAGTCCCAAGCTTGCTAAAGAAGGGGATAATAATATTTATAATATAACAAAGTTTTCGTGTTGTTAATTTCTAGGTGTAGTGCTTCTTCCCCTCTGCTACCTATTGGTTTGGATTGACCCGTAATACCGAACCTATAGGTATAACCTTTCGCTCAATACTAGAATCGAGAATTGAAACATAGCATCTGAGGCTGCATTAATCGAGGATACACGACAGAAGGAATTGTTCTATTTCCAAACTTTACCTTCTACAAGCGTAGATTTTTTTCTTTTTTTCCCGATCACGAATCATGTGTATTTCTCGTAAAACCGAGAGTCAAAAAAAGTCAAATCGCACCATCTCTGTAATAAGTAAATGCCTCTTTTTCTCCTGAAGTTGTCGGAATTATTCGTAATAAGATATTGGCTACAATCGAAAAGGTTTTATCAATAAAATTTCCATTTATCCGCGATCTAGACATAGGTAGCAATCCATTCTATCATTGTTCTCATTACTTCTCGGGGGAAAATGATCCCACAAGGAAAAGAATTTTACAGTACGAAATAACATAAAAACAGATTCATTATCATTAAAAAATATGGCCCAAATATTCAAATTGTTCTTTTTTACATTACAGGAACAGGAATTGATTGATAAGAATTAAGAAATAAATATTGGGAACCGCATTGGATTCCATCTTACTGGAATAGTCTATCAACGAAAGAAACTATTCTTATTTGATTGAAGTTACAGCTTAGAAAAACCTAAGTTGATTGAATTATGATACAAAGAAGAAAAAGGATCGAATCGAGTAATCATTGTATGATGAAAATGGGCCCATTTTTTTTGTGTACTTGCGGATATCACTAGACAATCAACTATAAAAAAATTGTTTATCAATTTGTATTTTTAATAGATAGATGGGATAAGGATTTTTGTTGATAACAGGCCTAAAAAGCAATTTTAGAATTCTTCTGGTATGGAATCGTAGTCTAAATAGAATCATGATCTAAAGATATCCATTAACCATAGTCTATAAAATATAGAACCCTAGCTCAGTCGATTCGTTAGAATTTCTAATTTATTGATTTAATGCGGTCGGTATAGTATAAATAGATTAAATAGATAATCAGAAAAAGAAGATAACATTGTTTTTGCAAACATGAATAGAATTTTTTTAACAGTTTTTATAAGAAAACAATTTTCTATTTTTATCGCTTTCTATTTAGAATTGATTGGTTGTACCTACCCAATAATCTAATTCTAATATGAATAATGAATAATTCTAATATGAATAATGAATTATTCACTCGATTTTCGGTTTTTAGGTCATAATCATTATGTAGGAGAGATGGCCGAGTGGTTGAAGGCGTAGCACTGGAACTGCTATGTAGGCTTTTGCTTACCGAGGGTTCGAATCCCTCTCTTTCCTTACCTTCACCTAATTTACCGATCTTACTAACCACAATAGATCAATAGATATAGATCAAATAGCAATATATGACTATTCCAACAGTTAGACCTTTCTTTGATATGGATTCTCTATTCCTAATGGCTGTGGTACGGAAAATACTGTTAAAGAAACGAGTAGACAAGGAATGAAAAAATCCCTCTCGGTCTATGACACCTAAATGGAAGAAAAATCCGGAGCAAACCCTTAATTTATCTTAACCTTAGGTTAATTTACTTCGCCGAAAGGGAGGAAAATAGGTTATATTAGTCTTTATTTTCTTTTTGTTAGGTTTAAGTCTGACGAGAATAATATTCTACAACCAGCAATTCATTTATTTTCAAACCGACCCATTTACTATCTATTATTTGATTGACTAATCCTTTATATTGGAATGGTTGAAGAGTCAAATGGTTTGGCAATTCCTCCTGAGGGGATGAATCGAGAGAATTTTGAATTAGAGCTCTAGATTTTTGTTCATCTCTCGCCGCAATAGTATCTCGGGGTTTGCAGCGATAACTTGGTATATCTACTATACGACCGTTGACTAAAATATGTCTATGGTTAACTAATTGGCGAGCTCCCGGAATAGTCGGGGCCATACCCAACCGAAAAAGGATGTTATCCAGACGCATTTCAAGTAATTGTAGTAAAACTTGACCTGTTGACCCCTTTGCCTTTCCGGCGAGACGAACGTATTTAAGTAATTGTCGTTCTGTAAGACCATAATGAAAACGCAATTTTTGTTTTTCTTCTAGGCGAATACGATATTGGGATTTTTTCCCAGAACGCGATTGGTTTCTAAGATCACTTCCAGCTCGGGGCCTTTTATTAGTTAGCCCTGGTAAAGCCCCCAGGCGACGTATTTTTTTGAAACGAGGACCTCGGTAACGCGACATAAAGACTCCTTATTTATAATTAATTATTAATTAATTCTTATTGATGAAATTTCATTCTACAGAATAAATCTAAACTAAAAATGAACTAAATTCTAAATAAAGCAAAATTTACTGAAGTATTATTCTATTATTAATATTAATTAATTAAAGAATAATGAGATGAGTTGAATAAATATCCAGTTTCCGGTTTTCTATATATAGAAAAGGAAAAGGATTCTGTTCGTGAGATAGTTGGAAATTCCTATCCTATAATCAATGGCTTTTGCGAAAAGAAGAATACATTTTTTTTTTTTTTTTCACTTTGATTTCAAAGATGCATTATCAATCATGTAAAAAAGAAAATAAATAGAGAAAAGCCGACTATCGGAATCGAACCGATGACCATCGCATTACAAATGCGATGCTCTAACCTCTGAGCTAAGCAGGCTCACATAACATAAATTCGACATGCAGAGGAATTCAATAAACTCTTAGAACCTTTGCTATTAACTATTTTCATTCTTGGCTATTCATATTCGCTATTTATAACATAATTCATATTAAATATGAAATTCATTATTATTATTTTAATTATTATTATTAAAATTATTAATTAATATTAAATTAATATATTAATAAATTAAACATAAACAATAGAATAATTCTAATTTCAAATAATAATAATAATAACTGTTAAATATTATAGAACATAAGATAAGATTAATCTAGCGATATATAATTTCAATTTTTTTATTTTTTTTTTATTTATTTTATAAAATAATATAAATAAATTATCGACCGTTCAAGTATTTTCAATTTGATGGGTAAATGAGTGGAAGAGAGACAGATGTATAGGGTATGTATCCACCTATATTGAATTGCGGATACAGAAATGATAAAATAGTTTTTGATTGGACCGAATACGAGCCTCCTATAGAAGATGAAAGAAGATACACAAGAAATCACAAAGAGGAGAAAACACTTTTTCGAGACAGACATCTATCTAATGAATTGAACGGTTCCGGTATAAATGAAAGAAAAAAGGGACGGGATCACAATGAGATTTTCATCTCAAAAGGGGGATATGGCGAAATCGGTAGACGCTACGGACTTAATTGGATTGAGCCTTGGTATGGAAACTTACTAAGTGATAACTTTCAAATTCAGAGAAACCCTGGAATTAATAAAAATGGGCAATCCTGAGCCAAATCACGTTTTCCGAAAACAAGCAAAGGTTCAGAAAGCGAAAATAAAAAAGGATAGGTGCAGAGACTCGATGGAAGCTATTCTAACGAGTGGAGTTAATTGTATACATTGGTATAGGAATCCTTCTATCGAAACTTCAGAAAAGTGAAGGATAAGCCTGTATACATAATACAGAAGAATTGGTGTGAATCGATTCCATATTGAAGAAAGAATCCAATATTAATTGATCAAACCATTCACTCCATAATCTGATAGATCTTTTGAAGAACTGATTAATCGGACGAGAATAAAGATAGAGTCCCGTTCTACATGTCAATACTGGCAACAATGAAATTTATAGTAAGAGGAAAATCCGTCGATTTCAAAAATCATGAGGGTTCAAGTCCCTCTATCCCCAAAAAGACCATTTGACTCCCTAATTCTTTATCATATCCTTTTGAT